CAAGATAAAACTTTCAATAGAAGTTAAATCTGTACAAACATAATAAAAATTGATACGCTGAAAAAGTTACATTAAAAATTAATGTACCAATTTTTTTGTCATTAAATTAAATTCCTTATTAGGTTTTTTATGATTTTTTACCATTTCCAAGTTTTTTCTTAATTAAGAGTTTATTGATTATATGCCTATTTATCGTATATATATATATTAGCCTCTTATATTTAATATAAGGATCTACGATTTTATTGCAGATATTAATAAAATTTTAGTAAGCTAATAGTATTTTTTAAATTATCATAGTAATGAAAAAAGAAAAAATATATATGTAGAAAGCTTTATTATATTTAGTTATATAATTGGATTATATGAATTTAATATATAAATATATATATATATCATATTTTAATTATTAATTTGTTATTATAAAAATAAATTTATATATATACTATGTGTTAAATAATAATGAATCAATTAATATTAATAAATTAGTAATAGGTAACTACACCAGTATTATTAAAAATAATAGTTATTGTTCAATAGTAAATATATTTATTAGATAAATAAATATTTTATTGAAAATCGCAAATTAATGAAAAAACAAAAATATACCCTAAATTATATGTATTTTTATAAGGATTATTGATGGAAAAATTAAAAAATAATTATAATTAATTTAAAGTTAATTAAATAAAGTATTATACTTTAATTGGTTTATATTTATCGAACTTACCATAAGTAATATAAATTTATATTAGGAAAATATATAATAAAATATTAAATTATAAATTTGAATATGAATTATATAGGGGGAGATTTGGAATGTAATTTTATTTAGTTTAGCTATATAAAATTTAGGGGGATAATTACAGGTAAAAAATTATATAGACCTTTTGAAAGTATTCAATTTAAAGAAGATATTTGGGGAATAGAAGATAAAATATTTAAAGCATGCTTATGAAAGAATTATTTTTTTGAGAGTTATTAGAATTAATATTGAAATTTTAACCAACTGCTTTAATTTTAAGGGGATATTGGAATTTATTAAATTTTATATAATTTTCTTATGAGACTTGAAAAGGAAAGTTGTAAGCCATTTTAGGGCGCGAGCATGCTTTTTATTTTAGGGAAATTTAGCAGTAATCTCTAGAGGATAAAATTTTACCGAGCTCGAATCGTATTATATGTTTATGGGTTGGTAAGTGGGATTAAAAGTTTTATTTTTGTTTAAAAATTAAATTAAATTTTATATTTATATGTAAATTTTTGTTTAAATTTAAATATTTTTTAAATAAAAATATTAAGATTTTATTCGCAGTAAATAATTTTAAAAATTAAAGAAATTTAGATTTAGGAAAAATTTATAGTATTGACTAAATTTGTGCCAGCAGTTGCGGTTACACAGATAATATAACTTAAATATTTCGGATACAGTAAAATTTTAATTATAGACTTGATTTTAAGGCTTATTGGGTGAAATTTTTAAGTTTTAAAGTTAGTCGTTTATTGATTGTGATTCTGATAAATTTATTATTTAAACTAGGATTAGATACCCTATTATTTTGAACGTAAATTTATTTCTGGACCAGTATTAGTTATGTTCTTGAAAATTAAAGATTTTGGCGGTATTTTAGTCTGTTCAGAGGAACCTGTCCTGTAATTGATGATCCACGATTCAAATTACTTTTTCTCAGTTTTCATATCGTCGTAGTTTGAAAATTTTATTAGAATGAGAATTTTCATAATTTCTTTAAGAAAGAAAATCAGATCAAGGTGTAGCTAATGAGGAAGGAGTGATGGGTTACATTAAGTTTACTTAAGGAGTTTATTCTTGCGAAGATAAATGAATTTGGATTTGATAGTAATTTTAATTAGATTATTAGAATGATTTTAGCTCTAAAATATGCACATATCGCCCGTCGCTTTCATTATAAAGTGAAATAAGTCGTAACAAAGTAGGCTTACTGGAAAGTGTGCCTGGAACGACAGGCTAGAGCTTGTTATAAAGCATTTTACTTACATTAAAAAGTTAATTGTGAGAATCAATTTGGCTTGAAATTAAGTTTTTACTTTTATTTTATTTTTTTAAGTTTTTATAATAAGAATATTATTTTTTATTATTAGTTAAGAAAAAATTATTTTAGTTTTAGTTTATTAGTACTGTGAAGGAACAAACGGTTATAATTAAAATAAATATTAATTTTTTGTACCTTGTGTATCAGGGCTTATTTAATAGGAATTTTTTAGATAATATTCCCGAATTTAAAAGAGCTATTTTTGTATATATATTGTTGTTGAATAAACACTTATAATACAAAGATTGAAGTGAGATGCTATTCGTTTTTAAATATATCTGGTTTTTTAAGAAATAAGTTTAATTTGTTTAATATTATTCAATTTATTAAGTGTTTAATAGGTTGTTTATATTAGGTTATATTTTAAGGGATGAGCTTTAAAATAAATTATTATAAGTTTTTAATAAATTTTTGATTAGTAGAATTAGAAGTTTTTTTCTATATAAAAATGTTATAATTGTTCAATTTTTCTTTATTATTTATATATTCTTTAAATTTTATATTTAAATTTGATTATTAATTATTAATAGTTAGTAATTATGATAAAATTAGTAAATTTTAATGTAGCTTTTTCAATTTTCTTAAGGTTAATTAAAGTAATTCGGCAAATAATTTTTCACCTGTTTATTAAAAACATGGCCTATTGAGAATGATTTTAGGTCTGGCCTGCCCACTGATTTTTTTGAATGGCCGCGGTAATTTGACCGTGCTAAGGTAGCATAATCATTAGTTTCTTAATTGGAAGCTGGCATGAACGGTAGGATGAGAGAATGACTGTCTCTAGTTAATTTTTAATTGAATTTTATATTTAAGTAAGAAAGCTTAAATATTATTAAAAGACGAGAAGACCCTGTAGAATTTTATATAGAGTTGTATTAATCTTCCTATAGTATTTTTAGTTGATTAATGGAATTTAGTATTTGGTTGGGGTGATCGAAAAATTAGAAAAACTTTTTTTTAATTATTACATTCATTTATGAAAAATTGATCCATTTTTTGTGATTATAAGATAAAATTACCTCAGGGATAACAGCGTAATCTTTCTTAAGAGTCCCAATCGAAAGAAGGGTTTGCGACCTCGATGTTGGATTAAAATTAATTTTTGGTGTAGAGGCTAGAAAATTGGGTCTGTTCGACCTTTAAAATTTTATATACTTTTGTGTGGAACACGCGGGAGCCAGCCAGGTTTGTTTCTTTATTAAAAAAAATATATTTTTGTGAAAGGACCACGCATTTGGTATATTTCTCTCCTTTGAATATTATTGTTATTTTGGCAGAGTAGTGCGATTGATTTAGAATCTTTATATGTAGTTAAAATTACAGATAACACTTGATAATAATTGATTTACTTTTAATTGTTACTTCAAGGCTAGTTCTTATTATTTGTGTTTTAGTGGGTGTAGCTTTTTTGACATTATTAGAACGTAAAGTATTGGGTTATATTCAAATTCGTAAAGGTCCTAATAAGGTAGGATTCCTAGGATTGGTCCAGCCTTTTAGTGACGCTATTAAACTTTTTACTAAAGAACAAACTTTTCCTTATATGTCTAATTTTAATTTATATTATTTATCTCCTGTAATAAATTTATTTCTTGCAATGTTTCTTTGAATATGTATGCCTTTAATTACCGTTAATACTAGATTTAGTCTTTCTTTTTTATTTTTTTTAGGTGTTTCTAGTCTTAGTGTCTACACAGTTATGTTAGCTGGTTGATCGTCAAATTCTAATTACTCTTTATTAGGAAGATTACGTGCTGTTGCTCAAACTATTTCTTACGAGGTAAGTTTAGCTTTAATTTTATTATCTTTTCTTTATTTGATTAGAAGATTAAATATTATGGATTTAACTAAGTATCAGGAGTATATTTGGTTTGTTTTTGTAATAATACCTCTTTGCATAATATGAGTAGTTTCAGGTTTAGCTGAAACTAATCGAACTCATTTTGATTTTGCAGAAGGTGAATCTGAATTGGTTTCAGGGTTTAATGTTGAATATAGAAGGGGAGGTTTTGCTATAATTTTTTTAACTGAATATGCAAGGATTCTTTTTATAACTATACTTTGTTCGATATTATTTCTTGGGGGAGATCTAAGATCTTGACTTTTTCTTATTAAGTTGGGATTTGTAGCATTTTTCTGAGTATGAGCTCGGGGTACTCTGCCTCGTTTTCGTTATGATAAGTTAATATATTTGGCTTGAAAGAGTTATTTGCCCGTTGCTCTTAATTATTTGTTATTTTTTTTAAGGTTTAAAATGATTGTTTTTATCTTTTTGGTTTAGTTAATAAAATTTAGTACACTAAGTCAATAGAAAGTTACATTTCTTTTTTATACTTTCAAAGTATACACTTATACAAGTTCATTGACTATTTAAATAGGATATAGTCTCATGCTTTGGCAGCTAGTGGGCTGATAATAAAGTAGGAGAAGTATGCTACTGTTAGAATTTGTCCTGTAATAATATAAGGATCTTCAACTGGTCGAGCTCCGATTCAGGTTAACATTATTACAATGGTAAGTAATGATCAGAAAAGGATTTTGTTTAAAGGGTAGAATTGAGTTCTTAAGAATTGTTTTTTATTAATAAATGGTATTACATATAAAATAGCAATTGAAAGAACTAATGCAATAACACCACCTAACTTGTTAGGGATGGATCGTAAGATAGCGTAAGCAAATAGGAAGTATCATTCTGGTTGGATATGAACTGGAGTAACGAGGGGATTGGCAGGGATAAAATTATCTGGGTCCCCTAATAAATAAGGGTTGTGTAGAGTTAGTGCTACTAGGGCAAATGTTAAAATTAGAAATCCTACTAGGTCTTTAAATGAGAAATAAGGATGAAATGGAATTTTATCAATATTTCTATTTAATCCTAAAGGATTATTTGACCCTGTTTGATGAAGAAATAATAAATGAATTAAAACTATTGCTGCAATAATAAATGGTAAAAGGAAATGAAAAGTAAAAAATCGATTTAATGTAGCGTTATCAACAGCAAATCCTCCTCATACTCATTGCACTAAATCAATTCCTATATAAGGAATAGCAGATAGTAAGTTAGTAATAACTGTGGCTCCCCAAAATGATATTTGACCTCAAGGTAAAACATAACCTATAAAAGCTGTAGCTATTGTTAAAAATAAAATTAATACTCCAATTATTCAGGTTTCTAATAAATTGTATGATCTGTAATAAATTCCTCGCCCGATGTGAATATATAAGCAAATAAAGAAAAAAGAGGCTCCATTTGCGTGTAGAGTTCGAATTAATCATCCGTAGTTTACGTTACGACAAATATGAGCCACTCTATTAAATGCCAAATCTACGTTTGGACAATAGTGTATAGCAAGAAAAATTCCTGTAATAATTTGAATTCCAAGGCATAGCCCTAGAAGAGAACCGAAATTTCACATTGTATTGATATTACTAGGTGTAGGAAGGTCAATTAATGCTCCGTTGACAATTTTTAGAACAGGAGATTCTTTTCGTAATGGTATTTTCATTAGAATTTTTGACGTAGTGGACCGTATTCTACGTTTGTAATTTTAACAACTGCGATTAAAGCTAGGAGTAAGTATGAAATAACTATGTATATAATAGAACTAGATGGTCAATTTATATATTTAATTATAGACAATTCATTTGAAGTTAGGGAGTCTTGAGGTATTATTTCATATGAGTGTAAATTGTATCTAAAAATGAAATAGTCTGAAAAAGTAAGTACAGCACCTAGAATAGCGAACATTAGGAATATAGCAAATAGTTTTGATGAAAATTTGAATTTTTCGTTTGAGGCTACTCTTGTTATATAAATAAAAAGTACCAATATACCTCCAATTATAACTAAGAAGATAATGTATGAAAATCAATAATTAAAGTTTATTATTCCTGATATAAGAGAAACATTAATAGTTTGAAGAAGAAGAATCAATCCTAAAGATAGGGGGTGATTAAGAAAAATAAATATTGAGGATAATAATCAAGAGATTGTGAATAGAATAGGTATAATACAAGGAATAGTTTAAATTAAAATTTTAATTTTGGAGATTAGAGATAGGGGTTTCCCTTTTCCCTGATGTTTTAAAAGATTTTTTCTTATTGTTGGTTTACAAGACCAGTATTTTATTTAAATTATTAAAACTAATGTTAGTATATTTAAATATATGTGGGTTTATATTTTTTTCAGGTTTGATTGTTTTTGCTTCTAAGCGGAAGCATTTACTTTTAATGTTACTTAGTCTAGAGTTTGTGGTTTTAGCCTTGTATATAAACTTGTCTATTAGCTTAGAGCATGGCGATTCTGAGGTTTTTTTTTTAATGATTTATTTAACTATGAGAGTTTGCGAGGGGGCTTTAGGATTAGGTGTTCTAGTTTCGATAATTCGAGCATGCGGTAATGATCATGTTTTAAGATTCTCTTCTTTATGATAAAGTTTCTTTTTTGTTTGTTGTTTTTGATCCCTTTATGTTTAATAAATTTGTTTTGACTAGTGCAGTTTATTTTTTTTGCTCTTAGATTTATTCTCTTATTGAATTTCTCTTTTAATCATTCTTTTATATATATTTCTTATGGATTGGGTTTTGATTTACTATCGTTTGCTTTAGTTTTATTAAGTTTTTGGGTTTGTAGATTGATAATTTTAGCTAGAGAAAAAATTTTTAAATCGGATAATTATAGAGGTTTATTTCTTTTAGTTATGATTGTTCTTTTAGTTAGATTATATTTAACTTTTTCTTCTATAAATATATTTGTTTTTTATTTATTTTTTGAGATTAGCTTAGTTCCAACATTAATATTAATTGTAGGCTGAGGGTATCAACCTGAGCGGATTGAGGCAGGAATGTATCTTTTATTTTATACTTTATTGGTTTCTTTGCCTATAATGATTGCTATTTTTTACTACTATGAGACATGATGTACTCTAGAGTTTTTTCTTATGAATAATAGATTAAATATTTTTATTTATTTGTGTACTATTGGGGTTTTTTTAGTGAAAATGCCTATATTTTTTGTTCATTTATGATTACCTAAGGCTCATGTTGAGGCTCCAGTTTCGGGTTCCATGATTCTAGCAGGTGTAATATTAAAATTAGGTGGTTATGGTTTACTTCGAGTTATGAAATTATTTATTGAGGTAGGTCTAAAAATTAACTTTATTTTTGTTGTTATCAGGCTTGTTGGTGGTTTCTTTGTTTCTTTGATTTGTATTCGTCAAAGTGATGTTAAATCTTTAATTGCTTATTCATCTGTAGCCCATATAGGATTAGCATTAGGAGGAATCATAAGATTAAATATCTGAGGTGCTTGAGGTGCATTAGTAATAATAGTTGCTCATGGTCTCTGTTCATCAGGACTATTTTGTTTGGCTAATATCTCTTATGAGCGTATTGGTAGACGAAGTCTATATTTAAGTAAAGGTTTACTTAATATTATCCCCAGTCTTTCTCTGTGGTGATTTCTTTTATGTTCTTCTAATATGGCAGCTCCACCTTCGTTGAATTTATTAGGAGAAATTATATTAATTAATAGATTAGTAGGTTATAATTCTTTTAATATACTATTTTTATCTTTAATATCTTTTTTTAGAGCTGTATATTCATTGTTTTTGTATTCTTTTTCGCAGCATGGTCAATTTTATTCAGGAATATATTCTGTTTATCAGGGAATGTTTCGGGAGTATATGTTGTTATTTTTGCACTGAGTTCCTCTTAATATTATAATTTTAAAAGGGGAATATTTGACTTTATGAATTTACTTAGATAGTTTAATAAAAACATTGACTTGTGGCGTTAAAGATACATTTAATGTTCTAGGTAATAATAAGAATTTGTAAAGTTTATTTTGGCTTATTTCTATTGTTTTCATTAATATTTTTTTTCATTAAGGATAATTTTATTATTTTAGATTTTAGGATAATTTTGGAGGTTAATATTTTAACGTTAAATTCTAGTTCATTATTAATAACTATTTTATTAGATTGAATGTCTTTATTATTTATAAGCTTTGTTTTATTTATTTCTTCAATAGTTATTTTATATAGAGAAGAATATATAGCTTCTGATCCTTATTTAAGTCGTTTTATTTTATTGGTTGTTATATTTGTTATTTCTATGATGTTTTTAATTATCAGTCCTAATTTAATTTCTATTCTTTTAGGATGAGACGGGTTAGGGCTGGTTTCTTATTGTTTAGTAATTTATTATCAAAATATTAAATCTTTTAATGCTGGAATATTGACGGCTCTGTCTAATCGAATGGGAGATGTTGCTTTATTAATATCAATTGCTTGAATATTGAATTTTGGTAGTGAAAATTACGTATATTATTTGGAATATGCTAAATCTGATTTTTTAATAGAGTTAATTTCTGCATTGGTTGTTTTGGCTGCAATAACTAAAAGAGCACAAATTCCTTTTTCTTCTTGGCTTCCTGCTGCGATAGCGGCTCCTACTCCAGTTTCTTCATTAGTTCATTCTTCAACTTTAGTAACTGCAGGTGTTTACTTGCTTATTCGTTTTAATTATGCCTTTTCAGATTCTTTAATGGTTTTTTTGTTGTTTATTTCCAGGATAACAATGTTTATATCTGGTTTAGGGGCAAACTTTGAGTTTGATTTGAAAAAAATTATTGCATTATCTACTCTTAGACAATTAGGTTTAATAATGAGAATTTTGGCTTTAGGAAGATATGAATTGGCTTTTTTTCATTTACTTACTCACGCTCTTTTTAAAGCTCTTTTATTTATATGCGCGGGTAATATTATTCATAGAATGAATAATTATCAAGACATTCGGTACATGGGTGGGTTAGTAAAACATATACCTTTAACATGTGCTTCTTTAATATTTGTAATTTTTCTTTATGTGGTCTTCCTTTTTATCAGGTTTTTATTCCAAAGACTTGGTCGTTGAAGTCATATCTATAAGTGTGTTGCACATTTATATTTATATTGTATTTTATTTGTCGGTAGATTTCACAGTGTGTTATACATTTCGTTTAGTATATTGTACTATGACAGGTGATTAAAATTTTATTGGTCTAAATTGTTTAAATGATCGGGGGTTTATTATGCTAAAGGGTATATCTGGATTTATCTTATTTGTTATTTTAAGAGGGAGAATGTTGAGATGAATAATGTTTTCCACCCCATACTTTATTTGTACTCCTTTAATATTAAAGATAATAGCTTTATTAATGATTTTACCTGGTATGTTGATTGGTTATGAGGCAGCAAAATTTATTATGAATTATACGTGCGTGAGTTTAAAAAATTTAACGTTAAGAAGATTTCTAGCTATAATGTGAAATACACCTATTATCTCTACGGTGGGTGTAAATTATTATCCCATTGTCTCGGGTGATTATTATACTATAATTTTTGCTCAGGGATCACACGAGTTTTATGGTGCTCAAAATCTTGGGTTCAAGTTGAGTGGCTTAAGTTCGTTCTCTCAATTGTTCTCAGAAACTCATTTAAAGATTTATTTTATTATGATGCTATTTTGATTAGGGTTTTTAATTTTAATTGGATTTTTACTTAAATAGCTTATCTTAGAGCGTGATATTGAAGATATCAAGGTGACAGTTATATCTTTAAGTATAATTTATAAGAAAATTTCTAATTTCACAATGAAAATGTAATGTTTTATTTAAACTATATAAACAGAAATATAAAAGAAGTTTCATCGCTTAAGAAAACGGTTAGAAGCCTATTCTTGAATCACATATTTCCTTAATTGGAGTTAAACTCAATTTTATCATTAACAGTGATATACCTCTTTTTGGTTTCAATTAACAAATAAGGATGTTAAACATCAAACTTTTAGGTCGAAACTAAATGCAATTTTTGCTTCTTATTAAAGATGAATTGATAAATCAATACTTTTTAAGTGCAAGGTAAATGTTATAATTAACTATAATCCTAGTATGCTCAATTGAGTGCTCCTTGGTTTCATTCGTGATATAAACCTCTTAGAATAATTACTAGAAAGAAGATAGCTACTCTGGAGTATTGAATAATTCTAGACGATGATATTGTTAAAATCATGGGTAAAAGAAGGGTAATTTCTACATCAAAAATTAAAAAAATTACTGCTACTAGAAAGAATTGTAGTGAAAATGGTAGCCGTGCTGATGTTTTAGGGTCGAATCCACATTCAAAGGGGCTTCTTTTTTCCCGGTCTATAAATGTTTTTTTAGAGATTAGATTTACAATTAATACTATAGCTGATGCGATAATTAAGGTTATTGTTGCTAATATAATAAGAGTTTTAATTATTTATACTAGGATTTCTAGGTTTTTTGATTGGAAGTCAAATATAATTTTTATATTATATAAATTATCTACCTCATCAGTAAATAGAAATGTAAAGGAAAAGTCAGACTACGTCTACGAAATGTCAATATCAAGCGGCAGCTTCAAATCCAAAGTGATGGATAGATGAGAAGTGTCCTTTTATATGCCGAATTAAACATACTAATAAAAAAGTTGTTCCAATAATAACATGAATACCGTGGAATCCTGTTGCTATAAAAAATGATGATCCGTATGCGGCGTCAGCAATAGTAAAGGGTGCTTCTAAATATTCGTAAGCTTGTAGTATTGTAAAATATATTCCTAATACTACTGTTAATAGTAAATCCTGGAATCCTCGGCCGTAGTTGTTTTCTATTAACCCATGATGAGCTCATGTTACTGTTAATCCTGAAGTTAATAGAATTAAGGTATTTAGAAGAGGAATTCAATAGGGATTAAAAGTTTGAATTCCTTTAGGGGGTCAAATTATTCCTAATTCAATTCTAGGTGTTAAAGAATTATGAAAAAATCCTCAGAAAAAGGAAATAAAGAAGAATACTTCAGATGTAATAAATAAAATTATTCCTCACCGTAATCCTATTGTTACGTTATAGGTGTGAAGTCCTTGGTATGTTGCTTCTCGAACAATATCTCGTCATCACTGATATATAACTAGACTAGTAATTAGAAATCCTAGTAATAGAAGGTTTCTTTCATAAAGGTGAAATCATTTAATTAATCCTACTATAGTAATTATAGCTCTTAATGCCCCTAGAATAGGTCATGGTCTAACGTCGACAAGGTGGAATGGGTGATTTTTATGTGCACTCATTAGTTTACTTCACTTGAATAGAGTGTTCTTAAAACAGCGAATACGTAGGATTGAATAATAGAAACAGCTGATTCAAGAATTAGGAGAAGAATTTGTGTAATAATTAAAAAATTTACTATAATTATTGAAAGTATAGGTCCCGTATTTCCTAGGAGAGTTATTAGTAAATGTCCAGCAATTATGTTAGCTGATAGTCGTACAGCTAGGGTTCCTGGGCGAATTACATTTCTAATAGTTTCAATACATACCATGAATGGTATAAGAACAGGGGGAGTTCCTTGTGGGACAAGGTGTGCGAACATGTGGATTGTATTATTAATTCAACCATAAATCATAAATCTTAATCAAAGTGGTAATGCTAGTGTTAGTGTTAACGCTATGTGTCTTGTTCTTGTGAAAATATAAGGAAATAATCCTAAGAAATTGTTAAATAAAATGAAAGAGAATAAGGAGATAAAAATTAAGGTTCTTCCTTGAGTTTTATTTCTTCCTAATAAGATTTTAAATTCTTTGTGTAGAGTACTAATAACAGTAATTCACAGTAAAGAAATTCGAGAGGGGATTATTCAGTATATGGGTGGGATAACTAAGAGTCCTAATAAAACTCTTATTCAATTTAATGATAACTTGAAATTAGTAGTAGGATCAAAAGAAGAGAAAAGGTTTGCTATCATTTTCAATTTAAAGATGTAGATTTTTTTTTAATTAAGTCTTTTTTTACTGTGTAAAAAAAAGAATAATAATTAATTATATTGAATAATATAAAGATCATGAAGAAGAAGATATATAGGGTTAATCAGTTTAATGGTGCTATTTGAGGAATTAAAAACTACTATTATTAGTGATTTTAGTTTGACAATCTAATGTTATTTTTTTAACTAAGTTTTTCATTAGAAGTAGTTGTTAATTACTATAATATGGTTTAAAATTCCAGTGCTTGCTTTCAGCCATCTAATGAGGCTTCAGCTATATTAGAAATTCATTTAATAAAGTATTTAGGAGAAATTCTTTCAATAACAATAGGTATAAATCTGTGATTTGCTCCACAGATTTCTGAACATTGTCCATAAAATAATCCAGATCGATTTGCCAAGAATCCAACTTGGTTTAGGCGTCCAGGTGTTGCGTCAATTTTTACCCCTAATGCAGGGACTGTTCATGAGTGAATTACATCTGCTGCTGTAGCAATAATTCGGATGTGGGTTTCAAAGGGAATTACTACCCGATTGTCAACATCCAATAAACGAAAGTTGTAAGGTTTTAATTCATTAGTAGGAATTATGTAAGAATCAAATGTAACTCTTTTGAAATCAGAATATTCGTAAGATCAGTATCATTGATGTCCGATTGCTTTAATAGTAATTATTGGATTATTAACTTCATCTAAAATATAAATAAGTCGTAGCGAAGGAAGTGCGATAAATACTAGAGTCACAGCAGGTATGATTGTTCAAACAATTTCAATTAGTTGTCCTTCTAGGAGGTATCGATGAATGAATTTGTTAAAAAATAGTGTGATTATTAGTTGCCCTACTAAAACTGTAATAATAACTAGAATTATTAATGTGTGATCATGGAAAAAGGATAATTGTTCTATTAAAGGTGATGCTCTATCTTGAAGTAAAAGGGTTTTTCATGTAGCGATTTCTAAAAAAAGTTTAACCTTTATATTTGGGGTTTAAATCCAATGCACTACTCTGCCATATTAGAATTTATTTGTAAGAATTGGTATTTCTATAAATCTATGCTCGGCCGGAGGTAGTCTTTGCAGTCATTCAATTGATGTTACTAATCTCAGAGAGCCTAGGGCTTTTCGTAATCTTGAGAATCTTTCTCATAAAATAAAAATTAAGAATAGAACTCCTACTAGAGAAATAATTGATCCAATTGATGATACGATGTTTCATATAGTAAAGGCGTCTGGGTAGTCAGAGTAACGTCGAGGTATTCCTCTGAGCCCTAAGAAATGTTGGGGAAAGAATGTTATGTTGACCCCGATGAATATAACAATAAATTGAGTTTTCAAGTATTTATTGTGTAAGGTAACCCCAGTCAGGAGAGGAAATCATTGGACAAGTCCTGCTATAATTGCGAACACTGCTCCCATAGATAAAACGTAATGGAAATGCGCTACTACGTAATAAGTGTCATGAAGAATAATATCAAGGGATGAGTTGGCTAAAACTACTCCAGTTAGTCCACCTACAGTAAATAAGAACACAAATCCTAACGCTCACAATCCTACAGGTGTGTACATTAATTTCGTTCCATGAAGAGTAGCTAGTCATCTAAATACTTTAATTCCTGTTGGCACTGCAATTACCATAGTTGCAGAGGTAAAATAGGCTCGGGTGTCTACGTCTATTCCTACAGTAAATATGTGGTGAGCTCAGACAACAAATCCTAAAAGTCCAATTGCTATTATTGCATAAATTATTCCTAGAGTTCCAAATGCTTCTTTTTTTCCTCTTTCTTGCCTAATGATATGGGAAATTATTCCAAATCCTGGTAAGATTAAAATGTAAACTTCAGGGTGTCCAAAAAATCAAAATAGGTGTTGGTAAAGTACTGGGTCACCTCCCCCCGCAGGGTCAAAGAAGGAGGTATTGATATTACGGTCAGTGAGTAATATTGTAATAGCTCCTGCTAGTACTGGTAATGAAAGAAGAAGAAGAATTGCCGTAATTACTACTGCTCATACAAAAAGCGGTAAACGATCGGGGTTTAATTCTTTTGGTCGTATATTAATTACAGTAGAAATAAAATTTACTGCTCCTAGAATAGAAGAAATACCTGCTAAATGTAATCTGAAAATTGCTAAATCAACGGATGCTCCTCTATGAGCAATATTGGCTGCTAAAGGAGGATAAACTGTTCATCCTGTTCCTGCCCCATTTTCTACGATTCTTCTTATAATTAAGAGATTTAATGAGGGGGGTAGAAGTCAGAATCTTATATTATTTATTCGGGGGAATGCTATGTCAGGGGCTCCTAGTATGAGAGGTACTAATCAGTTTCCGAATCCTCCGATTATAACTGGTATAACTATGAAGAAAATTATAATGAATGCATGGGCGGTTACAATAACATTATAAATTTGATCATCACCAATTAATGAACCTGGATTTCCAAGTTCTGATCGGATAAGTATTCTTAACGATGTTCCTACTATTCCTGCTCAGGCTCCGAATACAAAGTATAGGGTACCGATATCTTTGTGGTTGGTAGAAAATAATCATTTGTTCGGTAATATGGCCGAGCATAGGCGATAAATTGTAAATTTATTCACGAGATTAATTTTCTGTTACCAGGTTTTATAGTCAAAAATGATTTCAAATTGCAAGTTTGAAGGTGAAGGTTCTTTCTAAAGCCTAAGGCTTAGGAATCCCCTATTTCTAGCTTTGAAGGCTAATAGTTTGATTTTTAACTTAAATCCTTAAAAATAATTTAAAATTAGGGTACATACAATTAATCCAGCTAGGGAAATTAAGTTAGTAAAGAAAATTAAGAAGTGATTTTTTCTTTTTTGGTAAATCAATGTTTCATTAGAGTTGATTACCAGGGTTGAGAAAGTTACTCGTAAGTAAAAGAATAATGTCACTAATGTGAAGATAATTAGGATTAATCTAATGGCAAAAAAGTTGTTTGCTGCCAAATTGTTGATTGTTAGTCATTTAGGGAAAAATCCTAGAAAAGGGGGAAGCCCTCCTAGTGAAAGAAAATTTAAAATAAAAAGAAGTTTTATTATTTTTCTTTCGTTTATTGAATTGAATAGTTGATTTAGGTAGAAAACATTTAATTGTTTGAATATTACGACAATATTGGATGTAATGACAGAATATACAATAAAATAAATTGGTCAAATTGTTAATGAATTTAATATTCTAGCAATTATTCAAGCAATATGATTAATTGAAGAATAAGCTAGGATTTTTCGAAGTCTAACTTGGTTAATTCCTTGTACTCCTCTGATCATGGCTGAAAATATAATAATAAATGTTACGAATATAGTTATTTTGTTCTTGTACATTAATAGAACTATAGGGGCAATTCTCTGTCATGTTAGTATAATTAGTCTATTAGCTCAGTTTAATCCTTCTATAACTTCGGGAAATCAAAAGTGGAAGGGAGCCGCTCCTATTTTAGTTAAAAGTGCCGAGTTTATTATTATCAATATTCAAAAATATGAATTTTGGGGGAGAAATTCATTTAAATTTATTGATATGATAATTGAAAATAAAAGGACACTGGAGGCTATGGCTTGAGTAATAAAGTATTTGAGTGCTGATTCTGATGGATAAATGTTTTTAGGATCAGTTAAAAGGGGGATAATCGATAGAAGGTTGATTTCTAAACCTATTCATATTCTGAACCAAGAGTAAGAGGAGATTGCAATTAGAGTTCCTATAACTAGGGTATTTAGAAATAAGATTTTATAAAATTTGAACATTAAAAAGAAAAGGGTTAGAACCTTTATAAATGGGGTATGAACCCACTAGCTTAATTAGCTTATCTTTTTATACTTTAGTATATGATGTATAAAGATTTTTGATATCTAAGGAAATAGTTTAATTCTATTAAGTGTAATAATGAAGGTGGGGGGCACTCACATTATTGATTCTATCAAAATCATCCTTTTATCAGGCACTTCATT